CTATAATGAATTTAATCCAATTTTAGGGATCTTTGGGAGTGGTGGACTTTTTTATATCTCCTCATTTCGGTCCATAGATCAACCCAAGGGAAAGGCTCCTTCTACCCATCATCCTATATATTGTCTTTTTCGTTGCATGTTGAAATAGAAACTAAATTATTTTATTTATTATATTATTAATTATTTAATATATTATATGATAAATGAGACTGAGAAATGAGAACAAATTGTTTATTTATATAAATAGAAACTTTTCACAATTCTTATGGTTTGGATTTCATGGTATTTTATACATCATATGGGAAAAAGCTGTGTCTTTCTATTAAAGACAAAAGTTGAGAAAAAGATTCTATCAATATATTGAAGTAATACTTCGAATTTTCACAAAAGAGATTTTTTTCTTTCAATTTCAATACTTACTCCTCATTAGTTAACAATTCTAATGATTGGATTCGTATGCTTAATTCTGATAGTTAAGGTCAAATGATTATTCATCACATTTTTTGTATTTTTAGAAAATAGGAGGTATTTCTATGTTCAAATGGCGGTGCCCTTTTTTATTTTCCAATGAGAAGGTAGAACATAGGTGTGGGCCAAGTAAATCAATGGATAGTGTTGATAGTATTGGACATACAGATAGAAGTGAACAACCTATTCTAAACGATATGGAGAAAAAGGTTCCTAGTTGGAATCATATTGGTAATTATAGTTTCAATAATGTTGATTATTTATTTGATATCAGGAATATTTGGAGTTTGATCTCTGATGACACTTTTTTTGTTAGGGATAGTAATGGTGATCATTACTCTATATCTTTTGATATTGAAAATCATATTTTTGAGGTTGACAATGATAGTTCCTTTCTGAGTGAACTAGAAATTATTGTTTCTAGTTATTTGAATAGGGGATCTAAGAAAAAGAATCATACATGTAATGATACTGAATCCAGTTGGAAAAAGAACATTACTAGTAGCATTGATAGTTATCTTCGTTTTGAAGTCAGTATTAATAATTCTATTTCTAGTAGTACCAACAATTACAGTGAAAGTTACATTTTTAATTTCATTTGTACTGAAAATAAAAATAGTAGTGAGAGTGATCCTTCTAGTATAAGAACTAGTCAAAATTTCGATGATTTGGATATTCGAGTAGAATCCAATCATAATGATAATCCTTTCCATAAATTCAGACATTTATGGGTTCAATGTGAAAATTGTTATGAATCACATTATAAACAATTTTTTGGTGAAAAAATGTATATTTGTGAATTTTGTGGATATCATTTGAAAATGAGTAGTTCAGATAGAATTGAACTTTCGATTGATCCCGGAACTTGGGATCCCATGGATGAAGATATGGTATCTGTAGACCCCATTGAATTTGATTCACCCGTTGAATTTGATGAAGAACCGGATTCTAATAGAGATCATATCTATTTTTCAGGAGAAGAACTGGATTCTGATTCTTATATGGATCGTATCGATTCTTATCAAAGAAAGACAGGTTTAACTGAAGCTGTTCAAACAGGTATAGGTCAACTAAATGGTATTCCCGTAGCTATTGGCGTTATGGATTTTCAGTTTATGGGGGGTAGTATGGGATCCGTAGTAGGTGAGAAAATTACTCGTTTGATCGAATATGCTACTAATCGATCTCTACCTGTCATTATTGTGTGTGCTTCTGGAGGAGCACGCATGCAAGAAGGAAGTTTGAGCTTGATGCAAATGGCTAAAATTTCTTCTGTTTTATATAATTATCAATTAGATAAAAAGTTATTCTATGTAGCAATTCTTACAGATCCTACAACTGGTGGAGTAACAGCCAGTTTTGCTATGTTAGGAGATATCATTATTGCTGAACCTAATGCAACCATTGCATTTGCGGGTAAAAGAGTAATTGAACAAACATTGAATACGACAGTACCCGAGGGTTCACAAACATCTGAGTATTTATTCGAAAAAGGTTTATTCGACCCAATAGTACCACGTAATCTTTTAAAAGGTGTTCTGAGTGAGTTATTTCAACTCCACGGTTTCTTTCCCTTGAATCACAGTTCCAAAAATTAAAGTATAGCACTAGATTCGTTTATTTTATTTGTAGCGAACAAAAAAAAATATTGAATTCATGTAATCGTAATTAAAAGAAACAATATATATATTGTTTTCCTTGTTGACATAAGTTCTCCTTGTAGATAGACAGAGGTTTCGGATAATTATATTTTTTGTTTTTTTATTTCATTTTTATTTATAATTATTATTTTTATTTATAATTATTTATATAATTATTTATATTTAATATTTTAAATATTAAAATATATTAATTATTATTTGAACTTAACTTATATTATTTATTATTATATTACTTATTATATATATATATATATATATATATTTAAATATTATAGTTTCTATCTAATCATATAGCTAATAGAATTATAGTTGATATTATTTATCACTTAGTAGATAATATTATTTACAATATGATAATAACTTTATATTACTTATGATAGATATATCATAAATAAGCATAAGAGGATATCTTTTTATTAGATAGAAATATTAATAGATAGAAATAGTAAATCGAGGCATCTATTCTATGACAGATTTCAACTTACCCTCCATTTTTGTACCTTTAGTGGGCCTAGTATTTCCGGCAATTGCAATGGTTTCTTTATTTCTTCATGTCCAAAAAAATAAGATTGTCTAGACCCAATGGTAATGAATCTTATCAAGTGATTTCAACACCGTATTATAATACAGATATTTATTTCGTGTAATATGGTATGATATGTGGCTTTTGCCAAACACACAAGTGAAAGAACTTTTATGCGGATATATAATATCTGTATAAATGCATGTATATGTGGATATAGCTGGTTCAAAATGAATTAGCGAAAAATAGAAAGTCAATGTATCTAACTAATTACTCCTGATGTTTCACATAACAATAGTGCTAGTTGATGAAAGTTAATTCGGGGTCAAGAAAGGTAAAGTCAAATTTATTTGGGTTATTCGCTCAATTCCAATCGAATGCAACTGAATGCAGTATAGTATGAATTGGCGATCAGAACATATATGGATAGAACTTATAACGGAATCTCGAAAAACGAGTAATTTTTGCTGGGCCTGTATCCTTTTTTTAGGTTCACTAGGATTCTTAGTGGTTGGAACTTCCAGTTATCTTGGTAGGAATTTGATCTCTGTATTTCCATCTCAGCAAATCGTTTTTTTTCCGCAAGGGGTTGTGATGTCTTTCTATGGGATCGCGGGTCTGTTCATTAGCTCCTATTTGTGGTGCACTATTTCGTGGAATGTAGGTAGCGGTTATGACCGATTCGATAGAAAAGAGGGAAGAGTGTGTATTTTTCGTTGGGGATTTCCTGGAATAAATCGTCGCATCTTCCTTCGGTTCCTTATGAGAGATATCCAATCAATCAGAATAGAGGTTAAAGAGGGTCTTTATACTCGTCGTGTCCTTTATATGGAAATCAGGGGCCAAGGAGCCATTCCCTTGACTCGTACTGATGATAATTTGACTCCACGAGAAATTGAACAAAAAGCTGCTGAATTAGCCTATTTTTTGCGTATACCAATTGAAGTACTTTAAAATGAACTCCGAACTAAAGTAAAGAATAAATATCCTCTCAAGGTGGGGAAAAGAACTTGCTAATTCCCCTTTTTAATAAAGGGCAAGTTTCCTGATTCTTTTAGACGAGAAGTCTAATCTAACTAACTAATCTAATAATTAATTTATATCTATAAATTAATCAAACCTATCCGAACATGTATTTCGTAATACATAATTCATCTTTTTAGGCCTATGATTTTTAATTGATACCCTTTTTCTGATTAGACAGTAAAAGATTTCGTTTCGAAAGAATTAATGTAAGTTTTTTGGTCTCGAAACTTGATTCGTTACTTAAAGTGGGTTTTGGGGTATTCATCGAAAGAAACAAATGAAAATGAAATTCACAGATCAAAATGAAAAAAAAAAGAAAGCATTGGCCTCCCTTCCGTATCTCGCATCTATGGTATTTTTGCCCTGGTGGGTCTCTTTCTCTTTTAATAAATGTCTGGAACCTTGGGTTACTCATTGGTGGAATAGCAAACAATCCGAAACTTTTTTAAATCATATTCAAGAGAAAAACGTTCTAAAAAGATTCATAGAATTAGAAGAACTATTCCTATTGGATGAAATGATAAAGGAGTACCCGGAAACACATATACAAAAACTTCATATAGGAATACACAAGGAAACAATACAATTGGTCAAAGCATGCAATGAATATGATCTCCATATCATTTTACATTTCTCGACAAATATAATATGTTTCACTATTCTAAGTGGTTATTTTATTCTGAGTAATGAAGAACTCGTTATTCTGAATTCTTGGGTTCAGGAATTCCTCTATAACTTAAGTGACACAATAAAAGCTTTTTCGATTCTTTTAGTTACTGATTTATGGGTCGGATTTCACTCGACCCGTGGTTGGGAACTAATGATAGGTTTGGTTTACAACGATTTTGGATTGGATCATAACAATCAGATTATATCTGGTCTTGTTTCCATTTTTCCAGTTATTCTAGATGCAATTGTTAAATATTGGATTTTTCATTATTTAAATCGTGTATCTCCTTCGCTTGTAGTAATTTATCATTCAATGAATGAATAAAGAACTCATTTGATCTCATCATATCAATAAAATTAGAATCCTTCTTCCTTTATAAATAAATAGAAATTAAGCATTTAATTCAATTTAAGTATTTAATTACAAATTTTACTTAATTCCTTATACTTTCATCTGTTCAAGGTATTCATCGTATATTCCAGTACAATTATTCTAGTACAATGCCAGACTCGTATATAGGTAACTATACTAGTTACCTATCTAATTTATTGTAAAAACTCCGAAATTTATGATTGGACATGCAAAATAAAAATGCTTTTTCTTGGGTAAAGGAAGGGATGACTCGATCCATTTCTGTATCGATCATGATATA